GAAGAATTAGCTAATACTACTCCTGTTAATCCTCCTACAGTAAATAAAAATACAAATCCAAATGCTCAAAGTATTGCTGGGCTATATGTAAGTTGTGTTCCGTGTAATGTTGCTAATCAACTAAAAATTTTAATTCCTGTAGGTACAGCAATAATTATTGTGGCAGATGTAAAATAAGCTCGAGTGTCTACGTCTATTCCAACAGTAAATATATGATGAGCTCATACAATAAATCCTAATAATCCAATTGCTAGTATGGCATAAATTATTCCTAAATTTCCAAAAGTTTCCTTTTTTCCTCTTTCTTGAGTAATAATATGAGAAATTATACCAAATCCGGGTAAAATTAAAATATAAACTTCAGGATGACCAAAAAATCAAAATAAATGTTGATATAAAATTGGGTCTCCCCCTCCGGCGGGGTCAAAGAATGAAGTATTTAAATTTCGATCAGTTAATAGTATTGTAATAGCTCCAGCTAATACTGGTAATGATAATAATAATAATACAGCTGTAATTACTACTGATCAAACAAATAAAGGTATTCGATCTAAAGTAATTCCTGGAGATCGTATGTTAATTACTGTAGTAATAAAATTTACAGCTCCTAAAATAGAAGAAATCCCCGCTAAATGAAGTGAAAAAATGGCTAAATCAACGGATGCTCCAGCATGAGCAATACCTGAAGAAAGAGGAGGGTAAACAGTTCATCCTGTTCCAGCTCCATTTTCTACTATACTTCTAGAAATTAATAATGTTAGAGAAGGGGGAAGTATTCAAAAACTTATGTTATTTATTCGTGGGAATGCTATATCAGGGGCCCCTAACATTAATGGTACTAATCAGTTTCCAAACCCTCCAATTATAATAGGTATAACTATAAAAAAAATTATAATAAAAGCATGAGCAGTTACAATAACATTATAAATTTGATCATCTCCAATAAATGCTCCTGGATGTCCTAATTCAGCTCGAATTAAAATTCTTAGGGAAGTTCCTACTATTCCAGCCCAAGCACCAAAAATAAAATATAATGTACCAATATCCTTATGATTTGTTGAAAATAATCATTGTCGCGATTAAATGGCTGAAGTTTAGGCAATAAATTGTAAATTTATTTATGGGAAATATCTCTTTAATCAGGCTTTATAGTCAATAATGATATTAGACTGCAATTCTAAAGGAATAAATAATTTATTAAAGCTTAAGAATTAAAAGATTAATACAAATATTTTCAGCTTTGAAGGCTATTAGTTTAATTAACTTAAATTCTTATAAAATTATATAAAATATTAAAATTATTAATAACCCTCCAATTGAAATAAAATTTAAAATTAAGCTTATTGAAGATATTTTTATATTATAAGTATTTTTTAATATTCACGTATTCTTTTGGTAATTTAATATAAAAATACTATAAGAAAGTCGTAAATAAAAATATAAAGTAATTAGTGTTAAGCAAACAGATACAGTTAAAATAAATAATTGATTTATACTAGTTAAGTTTTGAATTACTAATCATTTAGGTAAAAATCCTAAAAATGGAGGTAATCCTCCTAAAGATAATAAATTTAAAAAAATTAAAAATTTGATAATAGGGCTTATTATTGAAATATTAAAAATTTGATTAAAATAAAATAGTTTAAAATTATTAAATATTAAAATAATTGAAATAGATAATAAAGAATATAATAAAAAATATGTTATTCATAATAATTCATTATTTATTATTGCTAATAATATTCATCCTAAATGATTAATTGAAGAAAAAGCTATTAATTTACGAATAGAGGTTTGATTTAATCCCCCTAAGGAACCAATTAATATTGATAAAATAATTGATATCATAAAAAAATTATAACAAAAATTATAAGAAATTAATATTAAAGGAGCAATTTTTTGTCAAGTTATTAAAATTAATCCGTTAATTCAAGATAATCCTTCTATCACTTCAGGAAATCAAAAGTGAAAGGGAGCGGCTCCTCTCTTTAGTATTAGTGTTGATAAAATTAAAATTTCATTTAATCTATAAAATTGTGAAAGATTATTATTAAAAAAAAATATTAAAATAATAATAGCAAATAATAAAATTGAAGAAGCAAAGGCTTGAGTTAAAAAATATTTTAGAGAGCTTTCTGAAGTTAATAAATTTTTTTTATTATCATTTATTAGGGGGATAAATGATAATAAATTAATTTCTAATCCTATTCAAGCTCCTAATCAAGAATTTGAAGAAATTGTAATTAGTGTCCCAAATATTAAAGTAATAATAAAAATATTATTTGAAATTTTTTTAATTAAAAAGAAAAGGACTATAACCTTTATAAGTGGGGTATGAACCCAATAGCTTAGTTAGCTTATCTTTTTATATTTTAGTGTACGATGCACAATAGATTTTGATTCTTTTGGAAACAGTTTAATTCTGTTAAATATAATGAATGAAATTATAAATTTCATGATTTACCCTATCAAGGTAATCCTTTTTATCAGGCAATTCATT